TATAAATGAATTTTCCAGCATTTGACTCCGTACCACTGAAGGATTTAGCCGCACATTTGAAAAATAGCCCAAAAAGTAAAATGAATGCTCGGATAATAGGTTTCTATGGATCTTTCCTGGTTGAAACCAAACATAAAAATGACATTGCCATAAATGGATAAGATAGTATTTCCATTTATTCATCAAAAAGGACATATTCTTTGAAGCCAGAATGGATTTTCCTTGATATCTAACATAATGAATGAAAGGGTCCTTGAAGAACCATAAGGTGGACGGAAAATCCTTATCAAAGACTTCTACAAAATGTTCTATTTTTGTATAGAAATGGATTCGCTCAAAAAGGACCCCAAAAGATGTTAATCGTAAATAAGACGATTTGTTACGGAGAAAAAGAAAGATAGATTCGTATTCACATACATAAAAATTATATAGGAAGAGGAATAATCTTGGATTACTTTTTGAAAAAGTAGAAATCCTTTTTTTTGGAGTAATAAGACTATTCCAATTACAATACTCATAAAGAAAGAGCCTTAATAAATGAAAAGAAGAGGCATCTTTCACCCAGTATCGAAGGGTTTGAACCAAGATTTCCAGATGGATAGGGTAAGGTATTCGTACATCTGACACATAATTTAAATATGGAAATTTTTCCTCAAAAAAAGGAAATATTGAATGAATTGATCGTAAATTATAAGATTTTAAAATTTCTGCCTCCTCTAAGGAAGAGATTAATTGTAGGGAAAATGGAATTTCCACACTGACGGCAAACCCCTCTGATATTATTTGAGAATACAAATTCTTGTTGTACCCCAAAAATGGATTTTTGTTAGAATAATTAGCAGAAATAATCAAATGATTCTGTTGATACATTCGAGTAATTAAACGTTTTACAATTAGTAAACTAGATTTATTATCATAACCTAGATTTTCCACCAAAATGGAGCTATTTAAACCATGATCATAAGCAAGTACATAAATATACTCCCGAAAAATAAGTGGGTATAGGAAGTCACGTTGGCGAGATCTATCTAGTTCTAAATAGGCTTGAAATTCCTCCATTTTTGAAATTCGATTTGGGCCAAGGATCGCGGATTTTTTGGGTTATCAAATGATACATAATGCGATACAGTCAAAACAAGGTATTCTAATAAAAATGGAATAGATACCTAGAAAATAAGTAAGACTCATCAACGGACTCTTTCTACTCACTTTTTCCATCTAATTGTTTTATCTTCGTTCTAGAATAACAAGATAGTTAGAAATCCTTTATTTTCTCAACCCAATCGCTCTTTTGATTTTGGAAAAAAAAAATGATCAATATACTCTTTCTTCTACACATTTTTCGCCACCCATAATAAAATGGAGAATAGCTAATAGTTAGGACTCATAACAAAAATCAATAATCCATTCATGAGAAAAGCTTTTCCCGCATCAAGTACTAATATATTTTTAACGTATAATTAGATGGGGTAATCATTCAAATTCAAAACGAAAGCTCGTTGCTTTTTGTTTCCCTATAATTGGAGCCGCCAAACTCTATCCATTTATTAATTCAACCCAACTTTGAATTTTTTTGTTCCGAGCCAAGAATTAAAACAAGGATTTGGGCCCGATCCAATAACAATGAAATATTCTTAGAATTCTCCATTGATACGACATGCTGCTTTTTCCATTCATTCCTTTCTGGATCAGTCGTGGTCTTACAAACTCTACCGATGGTATGGACGAATCCATTGCTTCATAGAAATGTGTAAAAAATGGAGTCGCACTTAAAAGCCGAGTACTCTACCATTGAGTTAGCAACCCTAATAAAAGAAACTACAAAAATAAACTAATAAAATAGGATGTGTAGATACAATCGCAATCAAAATAAATAAAAAGATTGAATTGAATAAAAAAAAACTTTTTTTCTTGTTTATATCACAGAAAATCTAACGAACCCATCCATTTGATGAAGTAAAAAAAAAATCCTATGGAACGGGACTAAATAGATCCATTTATTCACGATCGGATTATATTTGTTTGATACACTGTTGTCAATATTAATGTTGAAAAAAAAAAATACAATGGAGAAAATAAACGAATTAGAAACTTAAATATTAAATAACAATTTAATAAATACCAATTGAATTTAATTCAAATTAATAATAACAAAGTTTCTAAATAATAAATACTAATAAATACTAAGAAATAATAACTAATAAAATAATAATAAAATAAAGTAAATAAAAAAAACCAAGCAATTATGTTGTATTAACACTACATAAATAATCGGCATAGATACAAAAAAGGCGTACGCGAAAATTAAGGAAAAAAGTGGAGATCGGGTTTATTCAATCAATATATAATATCAATAGAGTAAGAAAGCTTAACCTAACCCCCTTTCTTTTTAAATTTATTCAGAGAATTCCAACAAAAATCACCTGATTGAGGGTAATGTATTTATAGACCCAATTACTTCATTTATTATTACTTCATTTATTCATTTGTCCATTTTTTATTTTATCTTATTTATATCAATTAAAAATAAAAATGGATTTTTGTAGTTATAGAAAACAGCATTCTATTCTATGGCAGCAATAATAAATAAAAAATTGGGTATGAATAGAACAAAAGAGCGGGGGGGGGGGATAAGAGAGAAAAGGGTTATAGAAATCTATATACAAGTCATCCACACCCTCTTTTATTTATTTCATTAATTGAATTTCGTTTGTTGATTAGGGCAAAGTTCCATAAAAACACCGGCCTTTTTTGAAATATCCTGAACAGTTCCTGTAGGTTGAGCGCCTTTTTCAAGGAAATATAGAATAACAGGAATATTTAAATGGGTTTTATTCTTTATCGGATCATAAAAACCCACTCTCCGAAGATCTCTCCCCTCTCTTCGGGATCGAGCATCAATTGCAACGATTCGATAAACGGCTCATTGGGATAGATATAGATAAACAATACACCCCCCTAGAAACGTATAAGAAGTTTTCTCCTCGTACGGCTCGAGAAAATTCGAAATTATGTCTATGTATAAAATTATGATGTCAAATAGATGCATAAAATCATCAAATCAATTAGACTATGATTTAAATACTTTTTTCTTATTCTTTCCTGAAAAAAATCACTCGTATTCGCAACCTCATAACTCAAGTTGGATAACTCTCAAATAACTCAAAGGAAAACAAAACCTTTAGTTAGGTATTTTATTTCATTTATTGAGCGGTCTCTACCCCCCTTTCTTGCCTTTCTCCTTTAGAATCTATTTTTTGCCTTCAGTCTAATATAGTTGTTGAGACAATTGAAAATGGTATTTACTTGTTCCATGATCCGTTAGCTTTTCCTTGAATCATTGGGTTTAGACATTACTTCGAGGATCTTTAATCGTTTCAAAAATGGCAGCAACATACCAATTTTTTTCTTTCCATCAAAGAATCATACAAATAGATGGTTGATTCCCGCATATCCACTTTTGATCGAAATAGTTTTACCAATTCCAACAAATTGGACTTTTTTTTTTTAAACTTGCTCGAATTGGATCCTTTCGATTTCTATATCGAAAATATACTTACGAAGTTGTTCTAACTTATTAATTTTCACTAACCCTAGAAACTTGCCCCTGAGAAATGAATCAACTCGAGCTCCATCATGTTCTATTTCCATCATCAACCTCTCTCCCCTCCCCAAAAAAATGAATTCGAGTGGAACAGAACAAACGATGTCGAGCCAAGAGCACCCTCATTTCTATATAATAGAAAAATGGTGGATGTAAGAATCCACAGCTAATCGAATCATGTCTTTCAAGTCGCACGTTGCTTTTTACCACATCGTTTCAAACGAAGTTTTACCATAACATTCCTCTAGTTTGGGGCCAGTATGTAATTGATTCAATTATGAAATCATGAATAGTCATTGATTCAGTCGATACATAATAATCCATATTTTTTCCTTCTATATGAATGGAAAATTTCTAAAGTAAAAAAGTATCAACCAAAATTCAAATTAACTCGATATTGTAGGAATAGAATTTCTATTCGATTTTTCTATTTAAAATAGAAATTAGAAATATTCTTAAACTCTTAAAAATAATAATAATAAAAATAAATCATTCAAATTATTATTATCTAATTTCTATATTTTTGTCTATAGTCTATATTTTTATATTAGAATTTTATTTAATAATTATATTATTAGAATTCTATTTTTATATAGAATCTCTATTATTTATACAAAATCTAATAAATATAATAAAAAAAAAAAAGAAGTTCTTTTTGAATCGACATCTTCAAAGTGACTCGATTTAGAGACGAATCATTAAAAAAAAGAATAATCCCATTCTACCTAATATTATATACTCTTAAACAGAAGGTTTCTAAAAAAAAAAAGGCAATCTTGATTCTGATATACAATTGAATTTGTATTCAGATATGATATATATCATGAATGGAGATACTCTGGGACGGAAGGATTCGAACCTCCGAATAGCGGGACCAAAACCCGTTGCCTTACCGCTTGGCCACGCCCCATTTCTATTTATATTCGACACTTATAAACACTATTCTAGGTATTGGTTGTTCGTCAATTCCAGTCCAAATATCTATAGAATAAATTGTTACTAGAATTTTAATACGTGTAGATATAGAATTAAACTCAAATTATTGATCATTACATATAATTCAATTAAGATATTGCATGAAAGTTTGATTTCTTCTATTTTTGATTTCTTTTTATTTCAGAATGAAAAGATTTTGAATTGGACAAGTTCAAAACAACGAAGGATTTTTTGGGTCTACTTTTTTTATTTGATTCATCATTTTATTCGTAATTAATTCGATTTTTTTATTAGAAATTTTTTTATTTCATTTATTTTAATAGATACTTATAAATAGTATAAATCATAAATGAAATAAATAACAACAAAAAAAACGAAATTAATAATTCATTTATTAGAAAATTCAGAATATAAGAATATATTAATAATAATATTAACTACTAACTTAATTTTAATTAATTTACTCACAAAAAGAAAAAATACAATTATCTTACAATTATCTTAAAGAACAAAATGTTTGTTATGCTTAATATCTTTAGTTTGGTCTGTATTTGTATTAACTCTGCCCTTTATTCAAGTAGTTTTTTCTTCGCAAAATTACCTGAAGCCTACGCTTTTTTGAATCCAATTGTAGATATTATGCCAGTAATACCTGTACTCTTTTTTCTCTTAGCTTTTGTTTGGCAAGCTGCTGTAAGTTTTCGATGAGATCTTTAATTTGAATACTGTCCTAGAAAAATTCAAAATTTATTTGAAAAAAAAAAATTAGAACATTTTAACAATTTCAATTTATAAGATCAGATAAGTTTTACAGTGTGAATCCTCGATTCAAATATTGAAATTTTTTTATAGACAAGAAAAATCTGGACCATCTCATTTCCTCATTCTTACGTTTATTTTTTTCATTGAAAAATCCTATTATGAGTCCTCCACCAATATCTAATTATGGGTATGAAAGCCAATTCTTATTACAAATAAATTTCTGAAAAGTTTTTTCTATTTCTCGAAATCACTTCATTTCTTAGTATCAAAAGAAACATAATGTGTAGTACAGGAGAATCTATTCTCTTTCTTTTTTTTTTCTTTTTTTTAATGATCTTGGAGATTGTGTAATGCTTACTCTAAAACTATTTGTTTACACGGTAGTGATATTCTTTGTTTCTCTTTTCATCTTCGGATTCCTATCTAACGATCCAGGACGTAATCCGGGACGTGAAGAATAAAAAATCAGATTGTTTTTTGTTTTCTGTGTTTTCCTTGCTTGTGCTTGATTTTGAAATATTCGTATTATCCATTTTACATTTACATCTTTTAAATAAATAATAAAAGTTAATCGTTAATATAAATCAAAAATCAAACAAACAAAAGAGGCTCTGTTCTATAAATTCAAAAAAGATAAATAAAATACGAAATCATCGACGGAAAGAGAGGGATTCGAACCCTCGGTACGAAAAATTCGTACAACGGATTAGCAATCCGACGCTTTAGTCCACTCAGCCATCTCTCCCCAATTGAAAAAGGCCCTTCCTTATATCTTATCTCTCTTTGACTTTTTCTATTTTATATTCTAATGGATTCTATCTATATTCTAAATTCTTAATATTTATTTCTCTAATTATATATAATATAAATTATATATAATATATTTTTCATTTTTAAATATTATATATAATTATTATAATCTATCTATTTATATATTCTAAATTCTACTATAAATTCAATGGAAAATAATAGAAATTTATTTAATTAATATATTCTTTTTCTATTATTATTAGAATTATATAATTCTAATAAAATTTATATAATTTAGTAAATATAAAAAAAATAACTTGTTTTTCAGCCCGGCCAGGTCAGTACCTAGCCGGGCTTTTTTGTTCCCATGAATCTTGGATAAAAATGATTTATTTGATCTGAAAAAAAAGAAAATACTTGTTATTGAAACAGGATCAAACATAAGAATGTAATTTCTTATTACTCTTTCTTTTTTTCCGGTAAAGTATCTAAAAAAAAGAATGGAACTAGAGATTCTTGCACAATGCATTTTTATGTTATGGCTTAAGTAGTTTTGTCGAGATGTATCTGTCAAAACACCTTTAGCAAAACAAAATCAAAAAATGAGTCCTCTTTTCTTAATTTCATTAGATCCCCTTACGAAACACGTCAACACTATAATTTTCATGATTCTTTTATGATCCTATTTCTGATTCCCTTGTTGGACAAAAGGTCCATTTATATACAATAATCGCATTGGAGCGGGTATAGTTTAGTGGTAAAAGTGCGATTCGTTCTATGGATCCCTTACTAGTTAAGGGATCCTTCGTTTGATTCATATTCCGATCAAAAACTTTATTTCTTATCTTAAAAGGCTTTAATCCTTTACCTCTCAACGAACGATTCGAGGAATAATATACATTATTGGAATTTGTATTCAAGAAGAATCAATTCGAAATTGACAAATTGAATTATGAAATTCCAAAACATAAGTTTTTTGAATTGGATCAATACTCCCAATTTTTTGAGTATGAGTAAAGGATCCATGGAGAAAGATATAGAAAGTTTATTTCTAATCGTAACTAAATCTTCAATTTTTTGATTTTATGGAAGAGGTTGAAGCAAAATAGCTATTAAACGATTACTTTAGTTTACTAGAGACATCGACATATTTATTTTAGCTCGATGGAAATCAAATGCTTTTCCTAAGGATTCTCTTAAATAGAAATAGAGAACGAAGTAACTAGAAAAAAAAGATTGTTAGAATCCTCCTGTTTGTTCTAGAGGGATCATCTAAAAAGCGGGATGTTTTGAATGCATTCAGACAGCAAGGCCGACATAGATGTTATGGATCCATTTTTTTTTGTTTACGTCTTCCATTTGTTAATTTCTTCCATAAAGGAGCCGAATGAAACCAAAGTTTCACGTTTGGTTTTGAATTAGAGACGTTAAAAATGATGAATCAACGT